ACTTAAAAATAGAGTTAATAATCGAGATTCCTTGCCGATACTATAATAAAAAAGAAATCTATTCAATGAATAGCAGCATAAGATCCATTGAGTTCTCTTCGCACTCCTTTGTGAAAGAGTAGAATGAGAAAGCTAATGAATCTTAAACCCATTGATAAAAAGAAAAAAAGAGGATAAATACTATAGTTAGTGAATAAAAGAGGGTTTGGGGATAGAGGGACTTGAACCCTCACAACTTATAAAGTCGACGGATTTTCCTTTTACTAGAAATTTCATTGTTGTCAGTATTGACATGTAGAATGGGACTCTCTCTTTATCCTCGTCCGATTAATCCACTTTTTAAAAGATCTCGAAAACTATGAATTGAAGGATTTGATTACTCAATATTTGATTGGAATGGGTTCACAATAATTCTAAAAAAATTCAGAATTTTCTATTTCATAATCATTCCTAATTTCATTCTAAAAAAGAATAAAGAACCTATATTATGATATGGGTTCCGTGATTAATCGTTTGCTATGTCAGTATCTATACGTGTGTATTAGATGTATAAAGCCCTTACTTTCTCTAAATTTAGAGAGAGTTCCACTACCAACACAACGTAATCAACTCGATTCGTTAGAACAGCTTCCATTGAGTCTCTGCACCTATCCTTTTCCTTTGGATTCTAGTTCGAGAACCACTTGTTTTCTCAAAACACGGATTTGGCTCAGGATTGCCCTTTTTTAATTCCAGGGTTTCTCTGAATTTGGAAGTTACCACTTAGCAGGTTTCCATACCAAGGCTCAATACAATCAAGTCCGTAGCGTCTACCGATTTCGCCATATCCCCATTTTCCTTTTCTTTGATTGAGACCTGGATTCCTTGTGTAATTTCATCCATCTCTTAGTTTTTTTTGGAATCGTTGAATTAATTACTCGACGTAGTCTAGCAGTTCGTCTCTATTTGACAGACCCTGCTTATTGCAATTCAGAATTGAATTGATTCTATCGTTGATGTATTTGCAATTCAATCCGAATCAATATATCCCAAAGTTTTTCTCTCCCCCACCCCCCCCCCCGCCTTTCTTTTTTAGAGTATTCAAAATCATACTATAACGCTTGATATTCATTCTTTTTTTTTTTTCTAATCAGAATTAGCAATTTCATTTGCTATGATTCTATGTTCTCCTTAGTGAAATATTAATCATTAAATTATTAAGAAATAACAAAAAAAACAAAATATCTCAAAAAATGTCTATAATGATCGAATGAAAATGCCAAGAAATTCGCATTTTCTCTTTATTATATCTTTCATCATATATATTATTCTTTTCTATGTATTAGATTACTCATCCGAGCCATATCAAATTGAAAATATCTGAAATCAAATTCAATATAGAAATTGGAATAGATTCTATTCTATTAGAAAAATCAATTTGCGAATTAGAGAAATAAAAAGAAAGTTCAAAAATTTCTATAATCCTATTTAAGGATATCCTCCAGTTAAGCATATCAAGTTAACTTTATCTTTATGAAGTTCTAGTATTTTTTTCTAAGTAGAACTTCCAATTTCGAACTAGTTAATAGCTAAGATTAATAATTAAGATCTGACATTTTACGGATTTCCTATACTATACATATTTCTATTTGTTACACTATTTCTGTTATGTAAGCCCACTTAGCTCAGAGGTTAGAGCATCGCATTTGTAATGCGAGGGTCATCGGTTCAAATCCGATAGTCGGCTTTTTTCTATATCGATGTTCCATGAACAAGAATCTCTCTTTTTCTCTTTTTCTCCGAATTAAATGGAGAATCCAGGATCTATTATGTGGTTCTACCTTACAATTTTGCTAGATACAAAACAATAAAATAAATAATATATATACAAAAAATCCAGATGTTGATGAAATTCCATTTTTTGTGGTACTTTAGTAGATTTTACTCTGTTTATCCTTTAGTTTAATTCAGTTTTAATTTTGATGTATTCTGTAATGTAAATACAATGAAATTAATTGTGTAAAATGAAATTTCAATAAAATAAACAAGGAGTCTTCATGTCCCGTTATCGAGGACCTCGTTTAAAAAAAATACGCCGTCTGGGAGCTTTACCAGGACTCACTAGAAAAACACCTAAATCCGGAAGTAATCTGAAAAAGAAATTCCATTCTGGGAAAAAAGAGCAATATCGTATTCGTCTTCAAGAAAAACAGAAATTGCGTTTTCATTATGGTCTGACAGAACGACAATTACTTAGATATGTACATATCGCTGGAAAAGCAAAAAGGTCAACAGGTCAGGTTTTACTACAATTACTTGAAATGCGTTTGGATAATATCCTTTTTCGATTGGGTATGGCTTCAACCATTCCTGGGGCCCGGCAATTAGTTAACCATAGACATATTTTAGTTAATGGTCGTATAGTCGATATACCAAGTTTTCGTTGCAAACCCCGAGATATTATTACTACGAAGGATAACCAAAGATCAAAACGTCTGATTCAAAATTCTATTGCTTCATCCGACCCGGGGAAATTGCCAAAGCATTTGACGATTGACACATTGCAATATAAAGGACTAGTTAAAAAAATCCTAGATAGGAAGTGGGTCGGTCTCAAAATAAATGAGTTGTTAGTTGTAGAATATTACTCTCGTCAGACTTGAACTTAACGAAAAAAGGAAAAGTTCATAGAATTTTCTTCCCCTTCCCCTTTCCCCGAACTAAATCGACCTAAGGCCCTTAATTCGTATTTTCCCATTCAACTAGCATAAATGGATTAACCCTAGGATCCTTTTTTCTTTTTTGTTCTTTCCTCTATGTGTATTTTACATACCACAGTAATTTACTATAAAAAATTTCTATTAAATAAAGGTATTATTGCTGGAATAAATTGTTATTTGATTTGATACATTGTGATCGTTAACGTTGATCAATTAAGAGAAACGGAAAGAGAGGGATTCGAACCCTCGGTAAACAAAAGTCTACATAGCAGTTCCAATGCTACGCCTTGAACCGCTCGGCCATCTCTCCTACATAATCTTATTATGGAAAATAAACTAAGTGAATAGCGAGTTTTCCTATTCCTGCAGTACAGGTACAACCACAACGGCTCGGGGGTTCCATGGTTCTATTGGAAAAATTCCTTTTCATCTAAGTGGAAGGATCCAGGATTTTTTTACTAGGAATTCCGCTCCCTCGAAAAGTTTTAGTTTGGGTTTTCCCCAAACCAAAGAAAAAGAGAATGGAAGAATTCTTCTTATTCCATAATAAAATAGAGGAACCCTAGAATTCTGTTTGCATAAGGTACGCTACGCCATACAATCGAAATCTAAAAAAGGGTATGAGACAATTAATGACTTTGAAAACGCGAAATAGCTGATGAGAGAAGTTATTGTTGAGAAATAGAAAAGTGGAATGAAATCCAATCTTAGTCAAATATTTCATATCTCTTCTTGTCCAAACAGAAGGAAAAGGAGACAATTTGAGCTGAGCGGAAAATCCATACCTCTCTTATCCATTTAGAGCATATGGATCGATCGATTTATAAGAATCGAATGTGTTTGTTTTTATGTTATTTTGTGAAGAAATGAAAACAATTCTATATAGAATGGGTTGGGAATTATGCCTAGATCCCGTATAAATGGAAATTTCATTGATAAGACCTCTTCAATTGTAGCCAATATTTTATTGCGAATAATTCCGACAACCTCAGGGGAAAAAAGGGCATTTACTTATTATAGAGATGGTGCGATTTGACTCTTTTTTTTTTTTTTTTTTTTTTAGCCCTACCTACACCTCAGTCTTACGAGAAAGAGAGGGGGTTCGCATAGAGAGAACAAAATTAGTAAAGGAAACCCACGCTTGGGGAAGGTGAGGTGAACTAACAATTCCTTCTGTCGTGTATCCTCGATTGATGCGGCCTCAGATGCTTCAATTGTAGATTTGAGTATTGAGCGAAAGGTTACACCTACAGGATAGGTTCTGTATTACAGGCCAATCCTACTCTACTAGTACCATACCAATAGGCAGCATAGGGGAGAAAAGCACTACACCTAGAAATAGGAATCAACAAGAGAAAAACTTTGTTAGAAATTAGCCCTTTCCTGATCGGTATCAGGGCTGGGAAGAATGGTTGGGATAACAAACAACCATCAGGTTTGTACTTTGGATACCCCTATAACCATCAAAGATCGTTGAAGTGGCTAATTCCTCTAAATAGGAGGCGTTGAGAACAAAGAAATTCTTGGAGCTATCGTTTTCCTCTAGCATTAATAGAATTCATTGGTGTTAAGAAAAACCTCTTGCGGGAAGGTTGGCTAGAGATTTCTTGGAAAAATACCAGCCCCTTTCGGTTCATAATAAGATGGGACTAATTCTATTTTTATTCTATAGATTATTTCGCTTAGTACTATGTACAGAAGGGAGGAGCCGTATGAGATGAAAACCTCATGTACGGTTTTGGAACGGAGATTTTTTGAATAGAATGAACGACCGTAACGGATGTTGGCTCAATCCGAAGGAAATTATGCGGAAGCTTTGCAGAATTATTATGAAGCTACGCGACTAGAAATTGATCCCTATGATCGAAGTTATATACTCTATAATATAGGCCTTATACACACAAGCAATGGAGAGCATACAAAGGCTTTGGAATATTATTTCCGGGCACTAGAACGAAACCCCTTCTTACCGCAAGCTTTTAATAATATGGCCGTGATCTGTCATTACGTGCGACTATCTCCACTATAGAAAGAAGAAAAAAAAAAAAGAAAGGATCAAATTTTCTAGTAAATACTAGAAAAAGGGCTTTCTACATAGGGATCGTCAAAACAACGATTTTGCCCTATCAGCTGTAGGAAGGAAGGACACTTCACGAGAATCAAAATAGGAAGAAAGTATGGCCTATACTACTACTCTATGGATAAAGTTCCCAAATTGATAGAGAAAGCACCGTAAAGATCCATTAGTGAGCGACTGGGTCGATACAACTAAAAAAAACTGCTTACTTATCCCATGATATG